AATTGTGTAAACCGAAAACTCAATATTGCTATTACAAGAATTGCAAAACCTTATGGGCACCCTAACATTCTTGCGGAATTTATAGCCGGACAACTAAAGAGTAGAGTATCATTTCGAAAAGCAATGAAAAAAGCTATCGAATTAACCGAACAAGCTGATACAAAAGGAATTCAAATCCAAATTGCCGGCCGTATCGATGGAAAAGAAATTGCACGTATCGAATGGATAAGAGAGGGTAGGGTTCCCCTACAAACCATTCGCGCGAAAATCGATTATTGTGCTTATACGGTTCGAACTATCTATGGAGTATTGGGAATCAAAATTTGGATATTTATGGACGAGTAATAATAAGCCTTTACTTAATTTTTCTTTTGGTATCGATTTAATGATGGAACATAAAATAACAATCTTTTTGCTTCTTTTTCCACCGAACAAATTCTCATTTTGAATCCCATTTTAATCCCATAAGGTTTAATAAAAATTCGATTGACCTTTTGAAAAAATTGCTATGCTTAGTGTGTGACTCGTTGGTTTTTGTTAAAATTAAAACTAAATAAACAAAAGAACAAATCATACAAAATAGAAACTCATAACTAGGAACTAATAACCAACTCATCGCATCACATTATTTGGATCCAAGAAAGCAGTCAAGATATGTTATTTTAGCCCTAGCATTGTAGGAACTGCATTTTTTTGGCATAAACAATTCATTAGATTTATTGTCAAACAAAAAAAAAATACAAAAAAGAAAAAAAGGATACGGATAAAAGGAAAGATGAGAGAAAGAAAAAAAAAAAGAATCGAATAGAAAAGATATATGATTCCAATATGTAAGGTCTTTGAAACATCTCATAAAAAAAATGTAATAAAGCATTAATACAGATTGACGCAAAATTATATGATATAAATCTGTTTCATAGAAAAAAAAAATAAGAGCTTCGAACCAATCACGACTAAGAGGGTTGTCTCAAAAACAAATTTCATTACGAGCTCCGTTGTAAAATTTAGACCTAATCATTAATCAAGAAGCGATGGGAACGACGGAATCCGTGAATTCGTAAGATTCAATTAAAAATGAATCCTAACGATTCATTGGTAAGGATGGCGGAACGAACCAAAAACCTATTCATATTATAAAAAATGATAAACTAACTTTACAGCTAAACTAGATATTGAAAGAGTAAATATTCGCCCGCGAAAATTCCCCTTTTCTTTTTTATTTTCATTGAATTCCTCATATTTGAGCAATCCAATTTAATATAAAATATAAAAACTTTTTATAAAACTAAAATGAAAAAGAATGCAATATTATAGAAAAAAACAAAAATATACAAAAAAGGAATAAAATAGAGATTTAAAGAAATTTAAATTGGCTATTTATATACCCAAATAAAAATATCTAGTAAACTAGGTGAATCCAAAAGAATTTATTCAGTGTATTTATTCAGCGTATTATTACATGTATATATTAATTATATAAAAATAAAATATTCATTTTAAATGAAATTTTTATTTTTTCATTCGCGAGGAGCTGGATGAGAAGAAACTCTCACGTCCGGTTCTGTAGTAGAGATGGAATTCCAAAAAACCATCAACTATAACCCCAAAAGAACTAAATTCCGTAAACAACATAGAGGAAGAATGAAGGGAATATCTTGTCGGGGGAATCGTATTTGTTTCGGAAGATATGCTCTTCAGGCACTTGAACCCGCTTGGATCACGTCTAGACAAATAGAAGCAGGGCGGCGAGCAATGACACGAAATGCACGTCGCGGTGGAAAAATATGGGTACGTATATTTCCCGACAAACCTGTTACAGTAAGACCCGCGGAAACCCGTATGGGTTCCGGTAAAGGATCGCCCGAATATTGGGTAGCTGTTGTCAAACCAGGTCGAATACTTTATGAAATAAGCGGAGTAGCCGAAAATATAGCCCGCCGGGCTATCGCAATAGCGGCATCGAAAATGCCTATACGAACTCAATTCATTATTTCAGGATAAGAATGTGGAACTAAAGGAAATGGATCTTTTGGATAAAAACAAATAGAAGTTTTTTTTGGACAAACAATATTTCTTTTTCATTTATTTTTACATTGAAAGAACAGATAAAAACAAAATATGATTCAACCTCAGACCCATTTGAATGTAGCAGACAACAGCGGGGCTCGAGAATTGATGTGTATTCGAATCATAGGAGCTAGCAACCGCCGATATGCTCGTATTGGTGACGTTATTGTTGCTGTGATTAAAGAAGCAATACCCAACACGCCCTTAGAAAGATCAGAAGTGATCAGAGCTGTAATTGTACGTACCTGTAAAGAACTCAAACGCGCCAACGGTATGATAATACGATATGATGACAATGCCGCAGTTATCATTGATCAAGAAGGAAATCCAAAAGGAACTCGAATTTTTGGTGCAATTGCCAGGGAATTGAGACAAAACTTTACTAAAATAGTTTCATTAGCTCCTGAGGTATTATAAGATGAGAAGTAGGGCATTTGACTGAAAAAAAATAAAAATAGGAGATTGTGTATCACGTATATATCTTTCATTTTGAAGTTTTTTATAATTTAAAATTGAATACTAAACTAATAAAAAGGCATGTTGATTATATCAAATTTTTGGGGAACCACTTATTTTAGTTCATCATGAGTAGGGACACTATTGCTGATATAATAACCTCTATACGAAATGCAGACATGAATAGAAAAGGAACGGTTCGAATAGTATCTACTGGAATCACCGAAAACATTGTTAAAATACTTTTACGAGAAGGCTTTATCGAAAATGCGAGAAAACATCAAGAAAGAAACAACTACTTTTTGGTTTTAACTCTGCGACATAGACGAAATAAGAAAACGCCTTATAAAAATACTTTCCATTTAAAAAGGATCAGTCGACCTGGTCTACGAATCTATTCTAACTATCAACGAATTCCTAGAATTTTAGGTGGAATGGGGATTGCAATTCTTTCTACCTCTAGAGGTATAATGACAGATCGAGAGGCTCGACTAGAACGAATTGGTGGAGAAATTTTATGTTATATATGGTAATCCCTATACTATCTGAATTGGATCCAAAATTTTCGATTTGTGAACAAAAAAAGAGAAAAGACAGCTTGTCTAATATCATTCCTCTATTAGTTGATACTTTAAGGGGGTTTTGTCTGGAATGAAGGAACAAAAATGGATTCATGAAGGTTTGATTACCGAATCACTTCCTAATGGTATGTTCTGGGTTCGTTTAGATAATGAAGATCTTATTCTCGGTTACGTTTCAGGAAGGATACGACGCAGTTCTATACGAATCCTACCGGGAGATAGAGTTAAGATTGAAATAAGCCGTTATGATTCAACTAGAGGTCGTATAATTTATAGACTCCGCAACAAGGATTCGAACGATTAGATAGTTTTTCAACTTCAACACTCCTTTCTATAAGAATACAATTCGAGATTCAAAATATTCAAAAACCCATTTTCTTCCAAGAATTAGATTCAAAAAAAAAAACACAACGGAATAAAAAATATGAAAATAAGAGCTTCTGTTCGTCAAATTTGTGAAAAATGCCGGCTGATCCGCAGACGAGGACGAATTATAGTAATTTGTTCTAACCCAAAACACAAACAACGACAAGGATAACTACTATACTAAAAACTAAAAGGAACTATCTAGAAAGAATTGCTAAAAGATTTGATTGATATAAAAAAACGGAAGGATTTGTTTTGACATGAAATGGATATATCCATATATCGTTGACTTATTTTTATGAGATGAAAAAATATGGCAAAACCTATACCCAAAATTGGTTCACGTAGAAATGGACGTATTAATTCGCGTAAAAGTGCACGTAAAATACCAAAGGGAATTATTCATGTTCAAGCAAGTTTCAATAATACTATTGTGACTGTTACAGATGTACGGGGTCGAGTAGTTTCTTGGTCTTCTTCCGGTACTTGTGGATTCAGGGGTACAAAAAGAGGGACACCGTTTGCGGCTCAAACTGCAGTAGGAAATGCTATTCGTACGGTATTGGAACAAGGTATGCAACGAGCCGAAGTCATGATAAAGGGTCCTGGTCTCGGAAGAGATGCAGCATTACGGGCTATTCGTAGAAGCGGTATACTGTTAAGTTTCGTACGAGACGTAACCCCTATGCCCCATAACGGCTGTAGGCCTCCTAAAAAAAGACGTGTGTAGAAATCAGAATTGAAGATATTTCAAGAGAAATAAATGATTCAAAGATATGATCAATTTTGTAAAATATTACTATGGTTCGAGAGAAAATAAGAGTATCTACTCGGACACTTCAGTGGAAGTGTGTTGAATCAAGAACAGATAGTAAATGTCTTTATTATGGGCGCTTTATTCTCTCTCCACTTATGAAAGGTCAAGCTGATACAATAGGCATTGCGATGCGAAGAGCATTGCTTGGCGAAATAGAAGGAACATGTATCACACGTGCAAAATCTGAAAAAATACCACACGAATACTCTGCCATATTAGGTATTCAAGAATCAGTACATGAAATTTTCATGAATTTGAAAGAAATAGTATTGAGAAGTAATCTATATGGAACTTGTGAGGCGTCTATTTGCGTTAGGGGCCCCAGATGTGTAACTGCACAAGACATCATCTTGCCGCCTTATGTAGAAATAGTTGATAATACACAGCATATAGCTAGCTTGACGGAACCAATTGACTTGTGTATTGGATTACAACTTGAGAGAAATCGCGGATATCATATAAAAGCGCCACATAACTTTCAAGACGGAAATTATCCGATAGATGCTCTATTCATGCCTGTTCGAAACGTGAATCATAGTATTCATTCTTATGGAAATGGAAATGAAAAACAAGAGATACTTTTTCTCGAAATATGGACAAATGGCAGTTTAACTCCAAAAGAAGCACTTTATGAAGCCTCCCGGAATTTAATTGATTTATTGATTCCTTTTTTACATGCAGAAGAAGAAAACTTAGATTTAGAGGACAATCAG